CGTCCAGTAGCTACAACCGTCTTTTTGATTGGTACTGCAGTAGCCCTTTGGTTGGGTATTGGAGCAACATTACCTATTGATAAATCTCTAACTTTAGGTCTTTTTCAAATTGATTCCACCGTGAAATAAAATATCACAACGTATCTTTCTAGGGAAGTGAATCTTCCCTAGATACGTTTATTCCAGTTAATTCTGAATCTATATTTAATATAATATACGGATCGTGCTGAATAAATTTAAGCAAAAAAAAAAAGATGAAATCATTCCAATTCCAATGGACTTCAACAAATAAAAAACTTATTCTTAGGTAAATCAATTACGAAATGTTTTTGTATAATGACCAATATCTGTTTTACATCTTCTATGCGAAAATGTTCAATTTTCATAAGATCTTCTTGACTCTTATTCAAAAGGTCTAATAATGTATGTATATTGGACCTTTTGAGGCAATTATAGGTCCTCGAAGGCAATTCTAATTGGTCAATAAAAAAACATTTCAATTCGATTTCTTTTTTTTTTCTTAGTTTATCCAATCCATCATGAAAAGTGAAAAAGGGTAAAGTAACCCTATTTTGATTGTCCTCTATATTTTTATCTTGTTCTTCTGCATGTAGAAACGGAATAAATAAATCAATCAAATTACGGGAGGCTTCGTAAAGTGCTTCTTTAGGAGTTAAACTTCCATTCGTCCATATTTCGAGAAAAAGTATCTCTTGTTTTTCATTCCCATTACTATAAGAATGAATACTATGATTTGCATTTCGAACAGGCATGAATACAGCATTTATTGGATAACTTCCTTCTTCAGCGTTATTTGGTGTTTTCATACGATATCCTCGATTACTCTCGATTTGTAATCCAATACAAAAATCAATTGGTTCCGTCAGGCTAGCTATATGCTGTGTAGTATCAACGATTTCCACAGAAGGTGGTGAGATGATGTCTTGAGCAGTTACATATCCAGGACCCTTGACGCAAATAGATGCGTCGCGAGTTCCATACAGATTACTTTTCAATACAATTTCTTTCAAATTCATTAAAATTTCATGTACGGATTCTTCAATACCTTCTATGGTAGAATATTCATGTGGTATCTTTTCAGATTTTGCGCGTGTAATACATGTTCCTTCTATTTCTCCAAGCAAAGCCCTTCGCATCGCAATGCCTATTGTATCAGCTTGACCTTTCATAAGCGGAGACAGAATAAAACGTCCATAATAAAAACGCTTACTGTCTTCTCTTGATTCAACACACTTCCACTGTAGTGTCCGAGTAGATACTGCTACTTCTTCTCGAAACATAGTCATATTATTTGATCCGATCATTTAATCATTTCTTTCTCTTGAAATTCGTTCAATTCTCAATTCTTATTTCTATATACGCCTTTTTTTAGGAGGCCTACACCCATTATGTGGCATAGGGGTTACGTCTCTGACAAAACTTAATAGTATACCACTTCTACGAATGGCTCGTAGTGCTGCATCTCTTCCAAGACCAGGACCCTTTATCATAACTTCTGCTCGTTGCATACCCTGATCTACTACTGTACGAATAGCGTTTGCGGCTGCGGTTTGGGCAGCAAACGGCGTCCCTCTTCTTGTGCCCTTGAAGCCGCAAGTACCGGCGGAGGACCAAGAAACAACCCGACCCCGTATATCTGTGATTGTTACAATGGTATTGTTGAAACTTGCTTGAACATGAATAACCCCTTTTGGTATTCGACGTCCAGTCTTACGTGAACTAATGCGCCCACTCCTACGTGAGCCAATTCTTGTTATGGTTTTTGTCATATTTTATCATCTCCTAAATATGAGTCAGAAATATACGTATATTTTATTTTCATGTCAAAATGGGTCCTTTATTTGTTTGTGTATTGAGTCCTTTGGAGAGTCTCTAAAAAAAAAATTATCCCTGTCTCTGTTTATGCCTCGGGTTGAAACAAATTACTATAATTCGTCCCCGCCTGCGGATCAGTCGACATTTTTCACAAATTTTACGAACGGACGCCCTAATTTTCATATTTGTTTCTCCTTAATTTTATTTTAATTTGGAATCTACTCCTTCGAAGAAAAGAAAATAAGTCTCTTGAAATTTTGAACCTCCGATTGTATCCGAACGAGAGGAATGTTGAAAAGTCACTACGAACCCGAAACATACCATTGGAAAGTGATTCAGTAATTAAACCTTCATGAATCCATTTTTGTTCTTTCATTCCAGGTAACCCCTTTAATTATCAACTCATGGAGTAGGAGTGATATTAGACAACCCTTCCTCTTTTTTCAAAAAAAAAATAGGAAGTTTTCCTACGGATGCAATTCGTAGATCATAAAGATCACCATATATATAACAAAATTTCTCCCCCGATTCCTTCTAGTCGAGCCTCTCGGTCTGTCATTATACCTCGAGAAGTCGAAAGAATTACAATACCCATTCCTCCTAAAATCCTAGGAATTCGTTGATGGTTGGAATAGATTCGTAGGCCGGGTCGGCTGATACGTTTTAAAACAGTTCTATATGGCCCTTTTCTATTCCTTCTATGTCGCAGAGTTGAAACCAAGAAATATTTCTTGCTTACTCGATGTTTTCTCACATTTTCGATAAAGCCTTCGCGTAGAAGTATTTTAACAATGTTTTCAGTGATATTTGTAGATGCTATTCGAACCGTTCCTTTTTTATCCATGTCAGCATTTCGTATAGAAGTTATTATTTCGGCAATAGTGTCCCTACCCATGATGAACTATAATTATTGGTGCCTCCGGGTTTTTATATAATCAGCATGCTCTACTCTTTTTTTTTCATGAATTATTAAAGGTATATGCGTGAGAAACAATCTACTAATGCATTCTACTAATTAATGGAATCTAATTCAGTTCAGATATCTTACTATGAACCTCCCTTTTTTTATGTTTTATTATGTTTTCATCTATTAGTATTTATTTAGAATCTATTTATAATACCTCAGGAGCTAATGAGACTATTTTAGTAAAATTCAACTGTCTCAATTCCCGAGCGATCGCACCAAAAACTCGAGTTCCTTTGGGATTTCCTTCTTGATCAATGACAACTGCTGCATTGTCATCATATTGTATTATCATACCATTGTCACGTTTGAGTTCTTTACATGTACGTACAATTACAGCTCTGATCACTTCTGATCTTTGTAGAGGCATATTGGGAACTGCTTCTTTGATTACAGCAACAATAACGTCACCAATATGAGCATATCGGCGATTACTAGCTCCTATGATTCGAATACACATTAATTCTCTAGCCCCGCTGTTGTCCGCTACATTTAAATAGGTCTGAGGTTGAATCATATCATTCTTATTATTTTTCTCTTTTTTCTTTCAATGCTAACTAACTAAAGGGCGAAGAAAAAAAGAAGAAAGATTGTTTGTCCAGAAATAAAAAAACTGCGGTTTTTTCATCACAAGGCCCCTTTCCTTTCGTTCCATATCCCTATCCCGCAATAACGAATTGAGTTCGTATAGGCATTTTGGACGCAGCTATAGAAATAGCTTCTCTGGCTACAATTTCTGATACTCCACCCATTTCATAAAGTATTCGACCCGGTTTAACGACGGATACCCAATATTCGGGAGATCCTTTCCCCGAACCCATACGTGTTTCGGTAGGCCTTACTGTAACAGGTTTGTCTGGAAATATACGTACCCATATTTTTCCACCACGACGCGCATATCGTGCCATGGCTCGTCGCCCCGCTTCTATTTGTCTAGATGTGATCCAAGCGGGTTCAAGTGCCTGAAGGGCGTATCCGCCGAAACAAATTCGATTGCCTCGATAAGATATTCCCTTCATTCTTCCTCTATGTTGTTTACGAAATCTGGTTCTTTTGGGGTTATAGTTGATGGTTGTTTCTCAATGCCATCTCTACTGCAGAACTGGACATGAGAGTTTCTTCTCATCCAGCTCCTCGCGAATGAAACGATTAAATAATATTGTATATATTTTGAATTGAATGAATAATGAATCATGGAATTTTTTGAGATATAATCTGTCACGTACACGTAGGAATAAAATAAAATGATAAATTCCATTTTATAATTAATGAATCTTCATTTATTTTTACCTTTATTTTATTTATTTTTATTGAATTGCCCAAAACTTAGCAATCCAGTAAGGCTTTCGCGGGCGAATATTTGCTCTTTCAACATCCCTTTCATTCGTAGGGGCGTTCCATGACCTATCAGAATAAATGAATTGGTTCTTGGCTCGTTCCGCCATCCCACCCAATGAATCATTAGGATTCGTTTTCAAGGGAATCTTCCTCAGTCACAGGTTCTGTCGTTCCCATCGCTTCTCGATTAATGACTAGGCCCGAACTCTGCAATGGAGCTCCTAATAAAATTTGTTCCTGAATCAATCTTCTCAGTCTTTATTGACTCGGCGCTCTTTATTCTTTTTTATTTTTCGTATAAATTGTATTCATATTCATCGAATCTAATTATTAATTATGGACGAATACATTAATGCTTTATTACATTGCCTTTTATAAGATAGTTCATAGACCATACATATTGGAATCATATATCATTGCTATTCTTTTTCTTTCTTTCTCTCACCCCTCCATTTATCCATATCCCTTTGTTTTTGCTTCACAACCTTATAGATTGATTTTTCTTTTATGTAAAAAAAAATGCTTCAGTTGCTACAACAATATGATCAATACATCATATAGCGACTGGTTCCTTGGATCCAGATAATACGAAGCAATGAGCTGGTTATTAGTTATATAGTTATTAGTTCATACTAGGGGATGGCCCTTTGTTTTTTAATCCTAACCTAACTCTAAATAAAAAACCAACGAGTCACACACTAAGCATAGCAATTATATGGAGATGGAGTCAATCGAATTGTTATTCAACCCTATAGAATTAAGAATTCGAAAAAATTCTCATTTTTTTGATTGAACGGAAAAAAATGAACGAGTTTGTGATTTTTTATTCAATTGCCGGATGGATGGAACAGAAAGACAACGA